ATCGTAAATAAGAAGACTTTTTACGAAGAAACAGGAATAGATATTCGCATTCATATACATAAGAATTATGTAGGAACCAAAAGAATCTTTTATTTCTTTTTGAAAAGACGTAAATGGATTTCTTTGAAGTAATGATACTATTCAAATTATGATATTTGTGGAAAAACAATCGCAATAAATGCAAAGAAGGAACATCTTTGATCCAGCATTGAAGGATTTGAACCAAGATTTCCAGATGGATGGGATGAGGTATTAGTAGATCTGACACATAATTTAAATGTGATAATTTATCCTCTAAAAAGGAAAATATTGAATGAATAGATCGTAAATTCTGAGATTTTGGTATTCTTTTTTCTTCAAGGGAAGATACTAATCGCGACGAGAATGGAATTTCCAGAATGACTCCAAAGCCTTCTGATACCATTTTAGAAGAAAAATGAGAAGAAAAAGAATTCTTGTGCCCCCCCAAAAATCCATTTTCCTTTTGGTTAGAATCATTCACCGAAGAAATCAAATATTTCTGTTGATACATTCGAATAATTAAACGTTTCACAAGTACTAAACTAGATTTCTTGTCATAACCGATAATTTCCGCAGGTTCGTAAAAAATAAAACTATTGAAGCTATGATAATGAGCAAGTGAGTAAATATACTCCTGAAGGAGTAGTGGATATAGGAAGTTTTGTTGCCGAAATCTATCTTTTTTCAATCTAAATATCCTTGTAATTCTGCTATTTAAATACATTTCTACTGTAACCAAAAAAGGGAGGCACTTCTTGTGTTATGAAATGATACATAGTGCAATATGGTCAGAACGGCGTATGCATATGTTGTATATAGTATATTGTTATATTGTTTCTCTTATACTAAAAGACTTTTTAGTCTTTTTATTAGTATATTTCTATTTATACTAAAATACTAAAATAGTATAACTAGAATAAACTATAATAGAAAATAATTAGACTATAGAATTCTAATAATATAGTCTAGTAGTATTATATACTATGCACTGTCTATACTTTTACTTTCAATAATATATACTTTTATACATGTAAAAAACATAATGATAATCTAATGAAGTAAAAGATTATATAAAAGTAAGAACAAATAAAGAATATATACCCCGGAGACAGAGAGCCCAATTTACAGATCTTTTTCCTTTCCCTTTCTATCCAATTTTGTTTTCTTTTACTTGTTAATATAAGTAGAATAAAAATAAAAGAAATAAATAAAATAACAATAAGAAAAAGGAATAAAAATCTTTTATTTTTGCAACCCAATCACTCTTTTGACTTTGGAAAAAAATCCCTTTTTATCACTATACTATTCCTTCTACACATCCGTCTTCAATCCACAATAAAGAATAATTAGGATTAATAAAAAAAAGAATCAATGGTCCACTCACAATTCACAAGAGAACCTTTTCCCACATCAGGCACTAATCTATTTTTAACGCATAATTAGTAATTTGATCGGGTAATCATTCAAATTAAGAAGGGAAGCTCGTTGCTTTTTTGTCTTACTCGAATTGGAGCCATAAGGCTCTATCCATTTATTCACTAGACCCAAAATACTTTACCAATTGTTATCAAAAGAAAAACTCTCGTTCTATTTCTATTATTGAGTACTAGAAATCTTCTTTTTCTATGATTTTATTATTCTTTTTTCTATTTTTCTATTCTTTTTACGACATGCTTTTTTTTCCATTCATTACCTTTCAGGATCAGTCGCAGTCTTATAAACTCTACCAATAGTCTAGACGAATTCCTTCATCCAAATGTGTAAAAGATCATAGTCGCAATTAAAAGCCGAGTACTCTACCGTTGAGTTAGCAACCCGGATCAATATGAAGTGTAGATATGATCGAAATAAAAAAATCCAGCAAACTCATTCATTTTACTAAAGTGAAGGAAAGAGCCGATAGGGAATGGGGATAAAAAGATCTATTTATATACGATCAAATTATATTTGTTTGATACGCCATTGTCAATATGAATTGTCAATATGAATTGTCAATATGAATGGACTTTTTATCAAACAAATTTCAAGAAATTATATAGAAATTTGTGTTGGATTAGCATAATATAAAGAATAAAACTTTGAGCGGAAAAAAAATAAGGAAAAGGTAAAGATAGAAAAAATAGCGGTTTTATTTAATCAAAAAAAGAAAGGTACAATACAAATACAAGAAGAAAGATTACCCCCCCTTGTTTGGGGGGTTACACAAAAAGAAGAATAAAATAAGTATGAATAGAACAAGAAAAGAAAAAAATTTGAATAAAGATTTACACAAAGATAGGTACTAGTTACCCTATCCTTTTTTTATTCATGATTCTTGTTTTTACTTTCTTTTTTTATCAAAAGAAACTCGAAATTCTTTAAAGAATTCTGCCTTCCTTAAAATATCATAAACAGTTCCTGTGGGTTGAGCACCTTTTTCAAGGAAATAGAAAATAGCAGGAACATTTGAATAAGTTTGATTCTTTATCGGATCATAAAAACCCACTTTTCGAAGATCTCTTCCTTCTCTTTGGGATCGAACATCAATTGCAACGATTCGATAGATGGCTCATTGGGATAGATGTAGATAAAAGATGCCCCCCTAGAAACGTATAGGAGGTTTTCTCCTCATACGGCTCAAGAAAAAATGATTCTAATTTCTAGAATTTCTCTTTCTATCTATATAGATAATAGATAGATAGAAAGAGAAATGGATCCATAAAGAATTAGACTGTAATTTGAGCCTTTTTTTCCTTCTTTACAGAAAAAGAAATTTCATTTGTACTCCTAACTCAAGTTGGGTAGTTTTGAAAGAGTTCGAAAGGAAATCCTTAGAATTTCTTGAGCTGTCTCTAACCTCTTTTTTTGTCTTCTTTCGGATATATTTTTTTTTTACTCATTCTGATCCAATTGTTGAGACAAGTGAAAATAGTGTTTCCTTGTTCCGGAATTTGTTGTCTTTGCTTTGCGCTTTGTGAAATCATTGGGTTTAGACATTACTTCGGTGATCCTTACTCCTTTTCAAAAAGGCAGCAACATACCTTTTGTTTTTTGTTCTTTCTATGGAAAGAAAAGGAAAAAATAATACGAAAGATTGATTCCTTTGTGATACACTCTTGATTGAAACAGTTTGAAAATTTCGACAAATTTGATTTTTTCATTTCAAACTTGTTCATTTTTGAACCTCTACATTTATCTATATTTAGATATTGATGATATATTTACAAAGTTGGTCTAACTTATTGATTGTCACTAACCCTAGATTATTCCCCCGATAAATGGAATCAATCATTTTTGCTCGAGCTCCATCATATGCTATACCTTTATATACCATTAGTATCTTTATTTAGTTATTTAGCAACCCAAGACAAATTAAATTAGGTTCCTAGCAGAACAAATTATGTCGAGACAAGAGCATCTTCATTCGTATAGAAAGAGAAGATGGTGGATGTAAGAATCCACAGCCAATCATGTCCTTCAAGTCGCACGTTGCTTTCTACCACATCGTTTCAAACGAAGTTTTACCATAACATCCCTCTCATTTTATTTGAATTTGGAACCGTATGCAATTGATTCAATATGGAATCATGAATAGTCATTGGCTGAACCAATCGATACATAATAATCTACACTTATAGATAAGTGTTATCCGGAAAGGATTTCACTTAAAAATACCCCATAATTTTCTTATATGAATAATATCACATGAAAAAAAATACCCATGAATGGATAAAAGTTTTTAGTCACTTTAACTAAATTTAACTAAATGTTTCACTAAATATTTCATTATTAGAATAATAAGATAATCTGAAATAATAAGATTATATAATATTAATAAGAAAAATATACAAATATATACAAAAATATATACAATACAATATATACAATATATAATATATATAATTATTCTAATTATATTAGAATTATAATTCTATTTTATACTCTTATGTAATATATGTAATAATTATGTATTTATGTATGAATATATTCTAATATGAATATATGAATATATTAATTATGAATATTTTCTCATTTTTTCTTTATGAAATATGATTTTTCTAATATTATGATTTACTTATTATTTACCATCTCCAATTGAATCTTATTTTCATTTAATTGAAAACAGAGAGATAGTTTGAGAATAAAGTTTCTTTGTTTTCATTATTATGGAGTAGAAAAAATCTCGTGTAAGGTAAGATCAAAGAGAAAATAAGAATCCTCGGATTCTTATCTTTTCGCATCCATCATCCATCTCCATCATATAAAACAAATAATCGTTAACAAAAGTAATCACGAATATTTATATTTAAGAATAAAATACTTTCTTTAGTAAAAAAGTAAAAAAAAAAGATATGATTCTAAGAATGATTCTTAGAATTCAGATTGGATAACATTGTATCCAACATTAAACAGAAAATTGTTGAATTAAAATTTCAATTTCAATAGAGAATAATCTTTCGTTTCTAATGCAAACGATCTGGGACGGAAGGATTCGAACCTCCGAGTAACGGGACCAAAACCCGTTGCCTTACCGCTTGGCCACGCCCCATTTTGATTTGGTCTAAGAAAAAATAAGATAAATATTGGTTATTCGTCAATAACCAACCAAAATAAATATAGGACATGTTGTCGCTAGGATTCAACACAATAGATATAGAATCAAAAAGATTAATTGATCATTACTTAGAATTCAATTAAGATATTGTATGAAAATAGAATTCCTTGTATTCTTATTTGATTGGAAAATGTAAGGAAGGATTCTTGATTGGGGAGAAGTCAAAGAAAAATAAGAATTTATTTCTTTTATCTGCATCTGCCTTTTTATTTGAAAATTTTCCTCAGAAAAACAACTCAATCCAATCTGATAATTTCTTCTCATTTCAATTTAATTTGAATCTTTAAGAAAAAGAAAAGAATATTTGTTATGTTTAATATCTTTAGTTTAATCTGTATCTGTCTTAATTATACCCTTTATTCGAGTAGTTTTTTCTTCGCCAAATTGCCCGAGGCTTATGCCTTTTTCAATCCAATCGTAGACGTTATGCCGGTTATCCCTGTACTCTTTTTTCTCTTAGCCTTTGTTTGGCAAGCTGCTGTAAGTTTTCGATAAAAAAAAAGATGATATTTTTATTCTGAAAATCAATAAGATCATAAATAAGATTCAGATAAGTCTGGACATTAGGAACCCTCGATTCAAAAAGTGAAATTCTGGTATTTTATATTTTATATTGAAATTTAATTTGAATAAGGGAAGGGGGTGATGATCTTTATCTTTAATCAGCTAATCATCTTATTTCTTCTTTTGTTCTGACCTTTCCTTTATAAAATCCCATACAATATCTAATTATAGATATGGATATGACAAGAAATTTTTGGTAACGAAAAAATACGAATCTTATTACATTAGAAATAAATTCGTGAAAAGAAATTTCAAAAAAACTTCCTTTTTTTTTTCATCTTTAGAACGTCATATCAAATTAGTGTCTAGTGTGTGTCGTAAAATAGGTGATCTATTTCCTTAAAAAAAATGATCTTATCTTATCTTGGAGATTTGTAATGCTTACTCTTAAACTATTCGTTTACACAGTAGTAATATTCTTTGTTTCTCTCTTCATCTTCGGATTCTTATCTAATGATCCGGGGCGTAATCCCGGGCGTGAAGAATAAAAAAAGATATGAGATTTGTTTTTACTTTTTCCTTAATTTTTTCATAGGTAAATGAAAAAAGAAATGGAATAGATGCTAGATAAAGATAAAAGATTCATAAAATAAAATAATCGAAATTTATTTCAATTCTAAAATCTCAAGTGATCAGGGGGGTCGGAGAGAGAGGGATTCGAACCCTCGGTACAAATAATTCGTACAACGGATTAGCAATCCGACGCTTTAGTCCACTCAGCCATCTCTCCCCATTCAAAATTGGAAATTTATCTTTAACACGTGAAGTCAAGATTGAGAACAATTTTTATTTTCCTTCAATGATTCGAAACAGATTTCTCCAATAGAAAGAATACCTTACTTCTTTTATTTTGTACAAAAGGTTCATTTCCCCGGCCTGGTTAAGTATAAGTACTGGCCGGGCCAGTACTTCTTTTGTTCCGACGAATAAAAATTGTTATTGAAACAAGAAGAGTAATTTTTATTTTCATTCCTAATTATTAGAAATTATATAAGATTCTAATAGATAGATTATCTTAGAAATTCTTTAAAAAATTATCTAGATCTAGATTAATGATTAATATAGAATATTCTATATATTTAAATTGAAATATTAGAGATTATATATCTATTCTTAGTATATTATTTTCTTAGTATATTAGTATTAGTATATTATATATAATATAGTACCTTATATAATAATATAGTAATATAGTACTAATCGTCGTCTTTATTTTCTTATTCTTAAGTATAAAATTCGGAAATTCATTAATGAAAAACAAATTTCATTATAAATGAAAGTTGAAGTTCAGTATTATATTCATCTTAATAATTCACTTAAGAAGTCTTAATAAGAAAGAAGTATTAAGAAAGAAAAAAAAATATATAATAGATATTATAATATCTTAAATATCTTATAAGAAAAAGAATATCAAATAGAAAACACATATTTATAAAATGAGACTCTAAATTATTTACTTGTTCAAAGCAAAGTACAAGCTTGAAAGTTTGAGGCCCAATTTACCCGAATTCATAAAATCTGGCGGTTCAAGTGAAGGGAGGTTTCAAAAAAAAAATACTTATAACTTTAGTACACTATTTAAATTTGACTAAACTTTTTGCTATTCACCTATTTTTTTTTTTCAAGTTTTCAATTCCGTGCCGCAGTGGAACAAAATACGTGTTAATGCTGGAATTTTCATGATTCTGATGCTATCTTGACTGCGTCTAATTACTTTGTTGGACAAAGGGTCCATTCATATCCAATAATGAATATATAGCGGGTATAGTTTAGTGGTAAAAGTGTGATTCGTTCTATTAACAACTTCAATAGTTAAGGGGTCTTTCCATTTTTTTCATATTTCATATTCCGATCAAAAACTTTATTTCTTAAAAAGATTTAATCCTTTAACCCTCAATAGGACATTTGAGGAAAGAATATACATTCTCACGATTTCTATCCAAAAGGCAATCAGAATTTTAATAAAAAAATTGGATTATGGAGTCGAGAAGCATAATTTTTTTGATTGGTTCAATTCTTCCAATTGAATGAGTATGAATAAAGGATCTATGGATGATAGTACAAAACTTTCAATCGTAACTAAATCTTCAATTTTTTCGCTGAAAAAGGGGGAGATTGAGGCCCAATAGCTAGAAAATGATGGTTTTGGTTTACTAGAACCCTCGGCTTCTTGTTTCAGCTCGGTAGAAACAAAATTATTTTCCTTAGGATCCCGCGAGTAAAAAAGAAATAGGGAACGAAGTAACTAGACTAGAAAGATTTGATAGAATCCCCCTCTTCTAGAGGGATCATCTAAAAAGCAAGTAGCTTTAGATGCATTC